TTACTCAGTTCCACTATCTAAAGACTCATTAAGATAAACCCAATATAATTTCTTATGTCCTGGGGCCCCCTTCCAACCTAAAATGGAGATCTTATTTCTATGAATATCTAAATGACAGCTTGAGCAGACTGGCACCAAGTTAGACCTTCGATTACATAATTTCTTGGGTTGACTTTTAAGTTTATTCTTAGGTTGAATGTGGTGGATAGCCTCCGCTGGAGCTCCGCATATTTCACACGAATCAATAAAAACTCGAGCATTATATTTAGAAGGACGGAAAACTGTTAAAGAACTAGACTCACTTCGAGATGGTGGCTCCCAGTTAATAAGTCTACGATATTTCAAAGCACTTGTATAAAATTTTTTATCATTAATTATGTGGCCCATAACTTCAATACCATATTGAGAGGGCCCTGGTCCAGGTTTCAATTTACGTTCATAAATTAAGCCCAAATCTTCTTGTTGAATAACAGATAAATGATAGTACCGAACTGGTGAATCAATTAAAGAGCAAACTTGATGTAGATGAGTAGAAAGAACAAAACTAGTTTGTGCAGCTGTCAATCTTTCAATTGTTGCAGCTAATATTGCTGTTCCTGAACTAACTTCTGTTCCATGACAAATTTCGTCACCTAATATTAAACTGTTATAATTAGCTAGCTTTAATATAGTTGAAAGATCTCTCATTTCGACCTCAAAAGTACCTTGGCCTTTATGAAGATCATCCCCTCCTAAAATACGAGTAATTAAATAGTGATAAGGTCTTAACCTAAATGAATCTGCAGCTACATACATTCCTGCTTGAGCTAAGATTACGTTGATTCCAATTGCTCTAAGTAAAGTAGATTTGCCTGCACCATTTACTGAGAATATTAACATTCCCTTATCCTCTAAACTAATATTATGAGCTACACATTCTTCTTGAGTGTTTAACTGTTCTACTAATGGGTGTCGTAGGTTAATTGCTTCTATTAAACCCCTGGTTTGTTGGGATTTCGCTAGTATTAAGCAAGGTTTAGTATAATTGAATTTAATAGCCGCAATAGCCCCGCTTAATGCAACATCTAATCTAGAAATCATATTTACTAAGGGTAAAAACAGCTCAGAATAACTGAAATATAATCTTTTAAGTTCCCGGTTATAAGTCTGTTTGACATAAGTATTAATTTGCTCTTCTAATAAATTTAATTCGATTGATACTTTATGAATGGTGGGACTAGTAATTATATGGTGGCTTCCTCTTTTACCCAATATCATAATTGAATTATCAGATATAGAGGCATTAGTCATATATTGTTCTAACTTAGTTAACTTTTTAGATAAAATAGAGAAAGCATAACCCTCTTTATTAAAATATTCAGCTTTGATAGAAATTGTATCTTGAAACACAATATTTGAAGTCTGCTCGGCCCACTCTAAAAGTTGGGCCTTTAAAGTTTGTTGTTGTATAAAGAAGTTAGTTAGATTATCAGTTGGCTGTAATACATCTTTAAAATCGCCTAAAAGATTATCTGCCTGGAAAACTCGGCCTATTTCTTCAATTAACAATTCTAATTGGGGCCCGACTGAAGGGGGTAATTGAATATTAATTCATTTATTATTTATTAATTTACTTATTAGTTGATTAGCAAACAAATAAGAGTGGTAAATTTGACTTAACTTTTTAGGTGGCAAGGTAGTATCACTCGAGGCACATATTGCCCATTGACGATGTAAAGAAGATAAATCTTTAATGTGTTTTAACTCGGAATTGTCAAATATTTTCTTATCAAGTAATTGTTTAAATGTAGCAATCTCCTCATAACGAAGATTTAATTCAGAATGATCTGTAATAGGGTTAAGAAGTCTGAATTTGAGTAGTCTTTTACCCATTGCAGTAGAACAGTAATCAACCAAACTAAGTAAACCGCCCAGTTTCCCCCTCTTAGGCAATAAGTCCAATTGATATTCTGCTCGATTACATAGTATTAAATTTAGGGGGCTAACAACAGAATTATAACATTCGGGAAGTTGAAGATTCTTAATAAGATTAGGATTTCGATCTTTAATAAATTGTAATACTCCTAAAAGGCTAATTAGATTTGCCTGATTAACATTTTCTGTTCAAGTACTTTGAAATATCTTACTAAGGGTATATTCTTGATAATTTTTGTTAAACCACTCTGCGTTAATGCCCATATAAATATGGAGCAAACGCCACTCCTTATTATTATTTTCGTACCTATAAGATAAATAACACGGCAAGTTAGTTAGTGCTTCTCCCATAACCTCAATTTTAGCATTGGGTTCAGAGGGGAATAAATTCCAACCAATTAATAAATTATATATTTTATTTATTAAAATCTCTGAACCGGCGCCCGAGTTTGCCCAAATTACTATTTCTCTAATACGATAATTGATTAATAACCGGGCTACTTTATCCCTGTCCGCCCAAGAGACAGGAAACATTATACTATGCCCATTCATGGCTGAAAATAAAGTAATACCTAGTAAGTCGTCTTGAGAAAAATAAATTGATAACACATAGGATAACTCCGAACAGTCCTCTAAATTACAACTAGGAGAATAAATCTGAGATACTGCGCGTTGTTTTGGCCCGGATTTACCAGTGACTAATTCATCGATAACTATAACAGTCCAACCTTTATCCAACAAGGTGCTTAAATGAGTAGTAAGAGAATAAATTGGAAACCCCATTTGAAGCAAAGATCTTTTACCGGGCAATATTATTCTCATATCAAGTAACGAGGCAACTTGTTCAATGGGGGGCGTTACCCCCAAAGGCTGACTTCGCATGGATGCCTCAGCTAATAACTCGGCTTGAGAATATGCTTGTTGCCTACTAGGAGTATCGGGCTCATGCCAAAGTTCATAGAACTTACCAATCTGAATAAGCTGGATTACTGATAACCCATACTTAGAATAATTCTCCTCCGCTAAGTTAAAATATTGCATAGGGATCTGGTTCATTTTTAATTAGGAGTTAACCTCTTAATAAATTTAAGGCTCTAACAGCAATTGTACCACGTAAACGGTAATAGTTAACCATAATGGCTAAACCGATAGCAGACTCGGCAGCTGCGACAGTTAGAATCACAATCGCAAAAATTTGACCAAAAAGCGTATAGAGCACACGAGATTCAAATAGAAGCAAAATAGTAGAAGCCAGTAAAACTAGCTCTACACACATTAGCATAATAATTAAATTGCTTCTATTAAGAATAATACCTAAGATTCCGATTAATAAGATGACAATTGATAATATTAAATAGGACATGCGCTATACCAATTAGAGGCTAGTTTTCCCACTCTAAGCCTCCTTCTATCCACTCATAAACTAACCCTAAAGTTAAGATAAATAAAAATAACATAACAACCCAATATCCAAATAAAGGTAGGCCCATATATGTGACAGCCCAGGGAAATAAAAAAGATATTTCAAGATCAAATATTAAAAACAAGATACCAATTAAGAAAAATCTAACGGAGAAGGGATTCCCCGGGTTATCAAAAGGATCAAACCCACATTCATAGACTGATACTTTTTCCATGTCGGGTTGTTTATATCCTAATAGATAAGATGCCCCTAAAATTACAATTGATAATGTCCCGCTAACGATAAGTAGTATTAGTATTCCTTTGAACTCCATATTCCTCTCCATGCTCCTAAGCGGAGACGTGCATTAGCACTTAGCCAGAAGGCACCTAAAGGTGCTCTCTGCTGATTTGTAGGAAGAGATCTTGCCTACTACGTAATGATTCACCATGGGGATTATATACAAAAGGTGAATTTGGCTGCTTAGCTAATAATATAGCCCCTATCATAGCGACTAGTAGCACCAAACTAGCAATTAATACTAATTCATAATAAGTTGTATAAAGATGACTTCCAATTGCCTCAATGTTAGTTCTAGATCCTATAACAGGATTGTTGATATATTTAGGGCTATTGGTTAGTAAACTATAAAATAGGAATATAACAGATAATCCTACAGGTAAAAAATGCGAGTGATCTTGAGAATCTACCTTATTAGGCTGTTGAATTAACATAATTACGAACAGGAATAAAATAGCGATAGCCCCTACATAGACAATTATAAATATTAGGCCTATATAGTCTAATCCCAACGATATAAACATAACAGCAGCATTAACAAAGGCAATAACTAACCAGAATACTGAATAAACAGGATTCGGGGTAGATATAACCATAAGACTAGCTCCAACTATTCCTAAGGAGAATATCATAAATAGACTATTCATATTTCACTTCGGCCAACAATGACCTATACTACCTCTTATACTACTTCATGCGAAGCAATTTGGTTTCTGCCCACCCCAACAAGGGGATCAATACTAAGAAGTAGCAAAAGTAGTAGAAAGAAGCAAATTGACCAATCATAATATAAGGCTCCTCTACTGCATTAGCTCCCAACCAAGTTAATAAAACAAAGTCAGCTACTAAAAACCAAAATGCTATTTTACCTAAAGGCCTAAATGTTAAAGCTCTTAATTTACTAGTATGAATAAAAGGCAATAAAAATAACACCAAGATACTAAATGCCATAGCCAAGACCCCCCCAAGCTTGTTGGGTATAGCGCGTAGTATGGCGTATGCGAATAAGAAGTACCATTCTGGTTGTATATGAACAGGAGTTACCAAAGGATTAGCTTGAATGAAATTTTCAGGATCACCTAATACATTAGGCATAAAATAACAAAATATAACTAAAATAGTGCTAAGTACCATCATACCAACCAAATCCTTATAAGTATAATAAACATGAAAGGTAACTTTGTCTATATTAGAGTCAATCCCTAAAGGATTATTTGACCCAGCTGTGTGTAAACTAATAATATGTAATACGCCTAATCCAACTATAAGAAAAGGAAAAAGATAATGTAAAGAGAAGAAACGAGTAAGAGTCGCGTTAGATATACTAAATCCTCCCCAAATCCACTGAACAATATCTGTTCCTATATAGGGTATAGCAGAACAAAAGTTAGTAATAACTGTGGCCCCCCAAAAGGACATTTGTCCCCAAGGTAATACATACCCTAAGAAGGCGGTTAACATCATCACTGCGTAAATTATAACCCCGATATTCCAAACGTCCATTTTCATATAGCTCCCATAATAGAGTCCTCTACCCATGTGTATATATACACAAAGAAAGAATAATGAAGCTCCATTAGCATGAATATACTTTAACATAAAACCATAATTAACGTCTCTTAAAATATGGGAAATTGAGTCAAAAGCTAAGCTAACGTCAGGGCAATAATGCATAGCTAAGAATATTCCGGTAATCAATTGAATAGCTAAACAAAGTCCTAACAAAGAACCGAAATTCCAATAATAACTTATATTAGAAGGGGTTGGCAGATCAACCAGTACCCCATTCACAATAGAGAGTATTGGATGTTGAGTTCTTATTCGTAACATTTTGTTTGGTGATTCCATATGCATGCGCTCAGGAAGCTTGTGTACATTAACCCCCTATATTGGGGGGTATCTCCCTAAATGCTAGCAGGGCACTGCATCTAAACCTATCAACAGGCCAGAAACTAAAACGATTAAACCAAGACTGAAAGGTAAGTAAGACTTCCATAATAGATACATAAGTTGGTCATATCTCATTCTAGGGAAAGAAGCTCGCACCCACACAAATGCGAACACTACTGAGGTAGTTTTAAGGGCTAAGCAACCCATTCCTAGAATTCCTGTGAAAGGTGTCCAACCACCTAAAAATAATAAACTTATCAAACAGCTCATTAGAATAATATGGCCGTATTCAGCTAAAAAGAATAGGGCAAATGACATACTAGAATATTCTACATTATATCCAGATACTAATTCTGATTCTCCCTCGGTAAGATCAAAAGGAGCCCGATTAGTTTCAGCTAATGCCGAAGCAAAAAACATTAAAGCAGCTGGAAATAAAGGTATTATATACCAAATTTCGGCTTGAGCTAAAACAATCTGAGTGATATTAAGAGAACCTGCACATAATATTACTGATATTAAAATAAGCCCTATACACACTTCATAGCTAATCATTTGAGCTGCTGCTCTAATGGCCCCTAAGAATGCATATTTAGAATTACTTCCCCAACCAGACATTAAAATAGCATACACCCCTATAGAACTGACAGCAAAGATATATAAGATACCAACATTAATATCAGCTAGTACAATACCGGGGCTAAAAGGAATAACCCCCCAAGCCAAAAAAGCTAAAGTAAGCGATAGAATCGGGGCTACAATATAAACCGACAGATTAGCATGATTGGGAATAGCCATCTCTTTAGTGAATAACTTTAATCCGTCAGCTAAAGGCTGTAATAGTCCATAAACACCAACTACATTAGGTCCTTTTCGTGCTTGCATATACCCTAATACCTTTCTTTCTGCTAAAGTTAAATAAGCTATAGCCACTAATAGAGGTATTATTATTGCAAGCGTTTTAAAGATAATTGAAATAATAGTACTCATCATCCTAATTACGGAGGGCGGCCAAGTACGTATTGAACGCGCATAACTTGGCCCAAGAACAAGTTCCCTTACCCTTACTATGTTACGACTTACCCATTCTCGAAAAGGAGGGATAACCCCGCGCGGGGCGTCTCGTATCCTTAACTTGAAGGGGACGACGGGCGATTTGTGCTAACACTGGGTTAGAATTCACCGGAACGCTCTACTTCCCGATTACTATCAAATCCTACTTAAGATTCCCGTTTCAGAGAATCTCCGCCTCCTAATTTATTGTGTATATTGTATAGGAGAATGTAGCGCATAATATCCCTTTCCATAAAGACCATGACACCTGACTTAATCCATAATAGGGTTAAGGATAACATTTATTGTTATCCTGACGACGGCCATGCAATGCCTGAGCGGCTACTACCCACAAAAGGTAGTCCGCTTTCAAGGAAAGGTAAGGTGACACGCGGATCATCGTATTAAATTACACGCTCCTCTGATTCAAACAGTGAACAGCCAAGCCTTTTGAGTTTCAATCTTGCGATCATAGTATTCAGGCATACAATAAGGTTATTTGCTAATAAAGCTATTGTATAAGTTTAGGGCGAGGACTACCAGGGTATCTAATCCTGTTTGCTATCCAAGCTTTCGTATTTCATGAAGATGTACCATGAACGGAGTAAGGAGTCTCCACCTTCGGACTTCCACTCTTGCTTCAAACATTTTACCGCTACCAAGAGGTTTGCCTTACTTTATTCTCATGCTTCACTACATACTTTAACGCCTAATGCGAAATAAAAACTGGGCCTCTAAGTTTAACCGCGTCTGCTGGCACTTAGTTAGACAGACCTCAGTGTGAAACCCTGTGTCAAGCGTTTACCCATTGCACAAGATTCTCTACTGCTGCCAAAATGTCTTCCCCTTGTTTCAGTGAAAGTGTGGCTATACTACGCATCTTCGACCAGGTGGGCCACTATCCCACCTATTCTAATACGTCAACCGAGATAATCTCCGTTTTATCCTCACCAGTAGGACCCTTATTCAGGGCCTTGCATGTATTAGAAGAACACATTGCCTTATAGACTCCCCAAGGTCAAAGGAGTAGTGTGGAAATAATATTTAAATCATCCCCATGACTCAATTTACGCTGATAGACAAACGGTAATTCATTATAAGTATGAAAAGCAGGCGGAGAAGATAAAGACCACTCTAACGAGTTAGGCGAAGTTGACCAGCCCTTAAATGGTCTTTCGGCTGCTAATGCCTCATAAGACAAGTATGTGAACCATATAATTCCTACTAGGGCCATTACAGCTCCGCAAGAACTAACTAAGTTCCAATCTTGATAAGCATCAGGGAAATCCGAGTATCTTCTAGGTAATCCGGCTAAGCCCAAGAAATGTTGGGGGAAGAAAGTTAAATTAACTCCGATAAACATAATCCAGAAATGGATCTTACCGTATAATTCATTATAACTATAACCTGTAATTTTACCGAACCAATAGTAGTATCCCCCAAATATAGCAAATATGGCCCCCATAGATAACACGTAATGGAAGTGAGCTACTACGTAATAAGTATCGTGTAATGCTATATCTAATGAACTATTAGCTAATATAACTCCAGTTAAACCACCAATGGTAAATAGGAAGACAAACCCAATAGCCCACAACATAGGTGTATCAAGCCGTAGGCTTCCCCCATATATAGTAGCTAGCCAGCTAAATATCTTAATCCCAGTAGGAACAGCAATAATCATAGTGGCGGCAGTAAAGTAGGCACGAGTATCGACATCCATACCAACGGTGAACATATGGTGAGCCCAAACAATAAATCCTAATACTGCAATAGAAATCATAGCATAGACCATACCTAAATAACCAAAAATATGTTGTTTAGCAGAAAATGTGGGTATAATTTGAGATACCATACCAAATCCTGGTAGAATTAATATATAGACTTCAGGATGGCCAAAAAACCAGAATAAGTGCTGGAATAAAATAGGATCTCCTCCTCCCGCAGGGTCAAAGAATGTTGTATTAAAATTTCTATCTGTCAATAACATTGTAATTGCACCAGCTAACACTGGTAAAGATAATAATAACAATATTGTTGTAATTAATACAGACCATACGAATAGAGGTAATCTATGCATACTCATACCAGGAACCCTCATGTTAATTATAGTAGTTATAAAGTTGATAGAACTTAAAATGGAAGATATACCAGCTAGATGTAGACTAAATATAGCCATATCCACTGCTCCCCCTGAATGAGCTTGAATGCTTGATAGTGGGGGATAAATGGTCCAGCCTGTACCTGCCCCTTGTTCCACAAACATAGAACCAACTAATAGTATTAGAGAAGGGGGTAATAACCAGAAACTAATATTGTTTAATCTAGGAAAGGCCATATCGGGTGCACCAATCATAAGTGGTACAAACCAATTTCCGAATCCCCCAATCATTACTGGCATTACCAGGAAGAAAATCATTAATAAAGCATGTGCTGTTACAATTACATTATATAGATGATCGTCTCCTAACATACTACCTGGAGCTGACAGTTCTAGCCGTATTAACATACTCGAAGCTGTCCCCGCCATCCCAGAAAAAGCACCAAATAGTAAATATAAAGTACCTATATCCTTATGATTAGTAGAAAATAGCCAACGTGTAAGATATTTGTTCATGCTTACTCTAGATTAAAAGTAATCTAAAGTAGGTGAGAACACTCTTGGGGCCGTATATACGGAATTGGGAAAGCTTTTGGGTGTGTCAGCAAAGTAACAGGGCTAGAGAAGAATGAAAACTCCATTTAATGCATTATTAGAGGCCTCGCTCCTACGTGACGCGGCTGAGCCATTTCAACTAAGCTTCCAAGATGCTGCTAGTCCTGTTATGGAAGAGATTCTATTCCTTCATAACCAAATTATGTTTATTTTAATTATTATTATAACAGCTGTATTATGGTTAATTATAAGAGGATTAACAGGCCAAGCTTATCATCGCTATCTTATAGAAGGAGTCACAATAGAGATTGTTTGGACTATAATTCCAGCAATTGTATTAGTGTTTATAGCATTCCCTTCTTTGAAACTACTTTATTTGATGGATGAGATAGTAGAACCCGGCGTAACAGTAAAAGCCATAGGTCATCAATGGTATTGGTCTTATGAGTATTCAGACTATCAAACTACTTTAGGTGAAGATAGTACCTTAGAATTTGATTCTTACATGATACCTACGAGTGACCTTCAACCCGGCGATCTCCGACTATTAGAGGTTGACAATAGAATGGTTGTTCCTGTTGATACTTATGTAAGAGTTTTAGTTACAGGCGCAGATGTGCTTCACTCATTTGCTGTACCTTCATTAGCTATGAAAATGGATGCTGTGCCTGGACGTCTTAATCAAACCGGATTTTTAGCTAAAAGACCGGGATTATTTTATGGTCAATGTTCCGAGTTATGTGGCGCTAATCACTCTTTTATGCCCATTGTTATAGAAGCCGTTAGCATGGATAAATATATCAGCTGGCTATCTTCATTATGTGATGATCTTTAAAAGATCTTTTAATCATCCAATAATGCCTCACTTAGATATAACCGCTTATTTAACTCAATATAGCTGGACATTAATAATCTTGTTAGCACTTTATAGTATTATGAGTTTATTTATTTTACCTAAAATTCAAAATAATTTACGTATAAGAAGTATACTACAGGAAGAGGGGGCAGCCCCTAGTAAGGGACTCGGGGTTAATCGAGCATATGCTATACTACAAGATATACTCCGTAGATAGGCCCATTCCTACATATATTCAATATGGCAGCTTCTTTCTTTGATCAATTTAATGTAGTTCGGATAATTGGGGGGATAATTACTAATTCTTCTATTATTATGCTTATCCTATTTAGTGTAATATTAATAGGAAGTTGTTCATATAAATTAATACCTACAAGATTGCAGGCTATACAAGAGATTCTTTATACCCACTTTTTAGGATTAGTAAAAGATTCTACAGCTAATAAGGGAACTCAATATTTTACTCTTATTATAACCCTATTTACGTTTATTGCTGGATTAAATCTATTAGGTCTATTTCCCTATGTATTTACTCCAACTGCCCATATTATTGTTACTTTCGGGCTAAGTTTATCTATTTTAATAGCAGTAACAATATTGGGGATAACACAATTCCGTTGGAACTTTGCTTCAATGATGATGCCTAGTGGGGCTCCTTTATTATTAGCCCCTCTATTAGTTATAATTGAAACAGTTAGCTATCTTTCCCGGGCAATCTCTTTAGGTGTTCGATTAGCTGCTAATTTATCGGCTGGGCACCTTTTATTTGCTATATTAGCAAGTTTTGGGTTTGCAATGATTAGTAATGGAATGTTAGTATTAAGCTTAGCCCCAATATTAGTAATGGTTTTTATAACTATACTAGAAATTGCCGTGGCCCTGATTCAAGCATATGTATTTTGTCTGTTAACTACCATATACATTAATGATACTCTAAATCTACATTAACCCATACTTATAATAATTGTTGGGTAGGAGTATTAGTCTCCGCTCGATTCCCCGCCGGGGAGCCATGAGTAAGGCTTATCACCCTTATCATTTAGTGGATCCTAGTCCATGGCCTTATACAGGGGCAATTGGGGCACTACTGATTACAGTAGGCTCAGTATTATATTTTCATTATAGTTATACATGGATAATGTATTTAGGGGCAATAATAATAATATTAACAATGTTTGTTTGGTGGAGAGATATTATTAGAGAGGCCACTTTTCAAGGACGCCATACTCAAATAGTAAAAAGAGGATTAAGATATGGTATGATCCTTTTTATTACTTCTGAAGTTTGCTTCTTTTTTGCGTTCTTTTGGGCTTTCTTTCATAGTAGCCTATCTCCCACTATAGAATTGGGGGCTGTTTGGCCTCCTGTTGGTATAGAAGTGTTAGACCCATTTTCTGTGCCCCTATTAAATACAGCTATATTACTTAGTTCAGGAGCAACAGTTACATGGGCACATCACGCCATAGTTAGCGGACAAAGATTAGAAGCCATACAATCACTTACTTGTACCGTGATACTTGGGGTTCAGTTTACAGCCCTACAAGCTATGGAATATTACGAAGCGCCTTTTACAATATCAGACTCCGTATATGGTTCAACCTTTTTTGTGGCCACCGGTTTTCATGGTTTTCATGTTATAATTGGAACTATATTTTTGACTGTATGTTTAGCTAGACTAATAGGTTATCACTATACTCGTCATCATCATTTTGGTTTTGAGGCTGCTAGTTGGTATTGGCATTTTGTAGATGTAGTTTGGTTGTTTTTATATGTATGTATTTACTGGTGGGGCTCTTAGCCCGGGCCATGGTACATAGTGCTTAGCTAAGCTCAGCTTGTAGGGTCAACTAACGGTAAGTTCTCAGACTCATAATCTGATTATGCAGGTTCAACTCCTGCCCCTACCACAATTAAAAACAAAATAGATACACACATAAAAACCAAGTAGGTACAGGAAAGAGGAAAATTATAAAAATCTAGGCAAACATACACGAACTAACTCGATTAAGGGGTATGGAACTATCCCCAATAATACAATAGCTACTATTAGCGGTAATTGCCCATTAAACTCTCGTCTATTAATATCTCTCGAAAATATTAAATATGGAGAAAGTTGCCCAAAACAAATTCTATTATATAAATATAACGAATAAGCAGCAGCTATGACCATACTAGTTGAGGTGAGAATACCTAATGATGTACTAGTAGAAAAAGCAGCTACTAAGGATAAAAATTCTCCAACAAAATTACAACTAAGAGGGACCGCAATATTAGCCAAAGTAAACACCATAAATATGATAGAAAATAGAGGCATAGTCATAACTACTCCCCTATAATATCTAATTAACCTTGTATGATGTCTCTCATAGAGCAACGTTACTGCTATAAATAAAGCGGGGCTAACCACTCCATGAGCTATCATTAAGAATATAGAGGCTATTAAGCCCTCCATCGTATGAGTAAATAAACCTATTGTTACTATTCCCATATGAGCTACCGAGGAATAGGCTATCAAACGTTTCGCATCTACCTGTCTACAAGTAGTTAAACTCCCATATATCACTGCTATTAATGATAGCGTTAGTATAATTGGTGCTAAATACTCTGTTGCTTCGGGGAAAAGAGGCCAAGCGAATCGAATGAATCCATAACCCCCTAATTTTAATAATATTCCAGCTAGAATCACTGAACCAGCTACAGGAGCCTCAACATGCGCAAGAGGCAACCATATATGAAAGGGTATCATTGGTATCTTAACTGCTAAACTAAGGAAGAAACCTATAAATAACCAAATTTGAATGTTACTATCAATCTGAATGTTAGTTAAAGATAAATAGTCAGTTGTACCTGTTATCCTATAAATAACTGCTATGCTAAGTAACATTAATACTGAACCAACTAAAGTATAAAAGAAGAAATAATAGGCAGCTTTTATCTTCTCTGCCCGAGCTCCCCATACTCCTATTATTAAGAACATGGGTATTAATATGCTCTCAAATAACACATAAAATATTAACAGATCTAATGTTGAGAATACCCCAATTAATAATAATTCCATACCTAAAAGGCACATAATAAACTCCTTAAGAAGAAACTTAATACTATTCCAACTTACTAAAATACAAATTGGTGTTAATAAAGTACTTAATACAATAAAAAATATAGAGATCCCGTCAATAGCAAACAATACAGGAGAACCTTCAAACCAACCTATTGTACTTACCCAATTGAATTCTATTATTTGTTGAAATTGAGCCTCTTGATGAAGGTTAACTAATAATAAAATAGAGAGAGCGAATGTGATCAGAGACCACTCTAACGCTTGTTGGCGTAGTTTCATACTATTTTCCCTTGGAATTAATGCTATTATTACTATACTTATTAATATAGAGCCCACTATACAAGCTAATATCATATTAATATATAATTACCAGCCACTACCCTGCGGCTAGTTTTCTCCTATCTTAGGAGATTACTTCGGACTTGGAAAAGAACTTTCCTTCATCCTGTTTCTAATTTACGACTAGGTACTTAAGTGCAATAGCTGTTCCAACTAATATCATTAATGCATAATTAAATAATAACCCAGATTGTAAACTGCTTAACTCTTTAGTTCTATCAACCATGAATCGGGCTATTCCAGTGGGGCCTAAAATCTCTAAAATCCCCCTATCTATAGTACGATAAGAGACAATATGGCCGAACTTCCAAAGTGTGCTTCCAATATAATAATTTGCTATTTGATTAAACTCCCAGGCATAAAATAAGAAACCATATATGCTAGGACGTGTAATATAATAGATAATATATGGACGAAGTATAAACACTAGTAATATCCCTGTTACGGACATAATAACTGGTGCTAAAGAGACTATTGTGGGCACAAGCGGTAAGGGACGTATACCTGGCGCAAACACCATATTTTGAGCGAAATAACCAACTAAGATACTCCCTATTGCTAATACTAATAAGGGGCCCAATAAGTTCCAATCAGCTTCTTGTAAGTGTTGTGCGCTTATCCGTGTTAAATTAGGCTTAGCCACAAAACTTAAGTATATTAATCGGAATGAATAAAAAGCAGTTAAGAAGGCTGTAATTGAAGCTAACCAATAAATAGATATTAAACAATAACTATTATAAGTTAATTCTAATATTAAATCTTTAGAGTAAAATCCAGATAAATAGGGAAAACCAGCTAAAGACAATGAACCAATCAACATTAATACATATGTTAAAGGTAAGCCCCGGATTATTCCCCCCATCTTCCTAAGATCTTGTTCATCTAGAAGAGCATGAATTATTGAGCCTGCCCCTAAGAATAATAAGGCCTTAAAGAAAGCATGAGTTAGTAGGTGATATAAACTAGTTAGAGAGCTATAAGTACCACAAGCCATTACCATGTATCCTAGTTGACTACAAGTAGAATAAGCAATAACTTTTTTTATATCCGATTGGACTAATCCTACTGTAGCTGCAAAGAAAGCAGTTAAGGAGCCAATTAAACCCACGATAATTGTTGCAGTTGGAGAGTAATCAAAAAGAGGAGCTGATCTTATAATTAAAAATACTCCTGCTGTTACCATTGTTGCTGCGTGAATTAGGGCCGAAACAGGTGTGGGGCCCTCCATAGCATCGGGCAACCAAGTATGTAACCCTAATTGGGCAGATTTTCCTACGGCCCCTATAGTTAGTAATATACAAATCCAAGTACAAGCTGAAGATGGTGATAAAGCGGGGAATAAACTACAGTAATCTAATACCCCAAATTCTTTCCAGATTAATATAATAGCTAGCATTAATCCTATGTCTCCTATTCTATTTATTAACATTGCCTTAATTGCCGCCTTGTTAGCTTGTATACGGGTAAACCAAAAGTTAATTAATAAGTAAGAACATAAACCAACACCTTCCCAACCAATAAATAGTTGGACATAATTATTACTAGTAACTAAAACTAACATAAAAAAGGTAAATAGAGACAGATAGCTCATGAATCTAGGTAAATGAGGGTCTTCCCTCATATAACTTGTAGAATAGACATGAACTAACCCGCTAATTGTGGTTACTACTATTAACATTACAGCTGTTACCATATCAAATTGTAAGCCAAAGTTAGTTATTAGTAAATCTGATTCTATCCATCTGCCTAACTCTATATATACTGTAGACCCATTAATAAGGATTTCATAACATAATACAAAAGAGAGAAGGCTACTGGCGAGAACCAACACAGAACTTAACAAGCCAGCCCCCTTTCTGCCTAGATAGCGACCTCCTAGTCCGCTTCCGACTGCACTTAGTAACGGTATTAATATAACTAGAAGATACATGGGAATAAATCTAAAATAATCAAATGTGTTAACTGAAAGAACAAACTAGGACACACTATAATTGTTAATACTAAATATAAGCTTGCCCCTATTAATATTGCCTTGCCTAAACCCGTTTCCTCCGATGCTACGTTACCACGTGGAGAATTTAGTATATTTGTTATTACTAAAGGCGTCGACAAAGGTTGATAAAACATAATTTTAACTAATCTAAGGTAATAAACTCCAGCTATCACGGAACAGACTAAAGCTATTAAAGCGCTAAGATAGTAGCCCTGACCAACAGCTGCTAAGATAATATACCATTTAGTTAAAAACCCAATTAAAGGGGGAATTCCTGCAGTAGACAATAAACCTGTAGCTAATGCTAATGCTAACATTGGGTTTAATCTTGAAACACCACTAAACTCAATAAGCATGTCTCTTTTAGGAGATATAATTAGTACTATAGACCAAAGTAGTACTTGAGTTATTATATAGGCACCTATATACATTAAACTCGCCTGAAGACTTTCTATAGACCCAATAGCTATTCCAAGCAGCACAAATCCCATATGGCTTATCCCACTATAAGCTAATAGTCTTTTTATTCGAGTTTGATTTAAGGCTCCTATAGCCCCGACAATCAAAGAGATTAATCCAGCTATTAATAACCCCATTTCATTTAAACCTATTTGTACTATAATAGCTAGTACGCCCAATTTAGGCACGATAGATAATAGCGCAGCTACCCAAGTTGGAGCCCCTTCGTAGACATCGGGGGCCCACATGTGAAATGGGGCTGCAGATACTTTAAATAACAATGAAATAGTAATAAGACACTTACCAGCTAATGTTCCATAAGATATTATACTCATACGAATAAATTGAAGTTCAAGCTCTCCTGTGGAGCCATAAATTAAGGCGCAACCAAACAGGAATAACCCCGAAGATAGTGCCCCTAACACGAAGTATTTCAGCCCAGCTTCTGCCGATAACAATGAGTTTTTATTATAAGCCACTAAGATAAACATACATAATGTTTGCATTTCTAATGCTAAATATATAGAAATTAAATTTGTTGACCCAATAAGTAATAAATTACCTAAGATCACTAATAAAATCAATAAAGAGCTTGATCGATGCGATGTTCGATGGTCTAGCATACATAATATAGCTAACCCACTTAGCATCACCAACATCTTAATAGCCTGTGTCCAACATAGTAGATGGGGCTCAGCTAATAACCCAGCAACCCCCACAGCACCCGCAAGTAGCATAGCTAGTCTTAAAGTCGGGGCCTTTAATCCATACGTCAACACTATTAGTATGATGAGCCCTAGTGTCAATTCCATAGTATACCAGGGGCTATGCACCCACATGGTATATGAGAAGGTNNGCCACAAAAGTGGCGCCTTATTAATCCCTAAACCCTTTGTTTTCCTTCTTTGCAGCAGCCAGAAGTTGATTACGTCGATGGGGCCTATATAGTCGAGCATCGCTGAGACCATTCCTTGCGTACTAGGACTCAGAAAAGTTGGGATTGAACATTGTAGATAGAAACCGAGCTGTGTCACCACGCTCTGAACTCAAATCATGTACGGTTTTCATGGTCGAACAGACCAACCTAAGGTACCTTCTACAGCACCAGGGCACCGCAATTCAACATCGAGGTCGCAAACACTGTCCTCGATAAGAACTCTCCGACAATATTACGCTGTTATCCCTACGGTAGCTTTTATCCGCTTTCGATATTTATTTTGGACAATCATATCGGGTCATTATCGCCCACATAGGACGTTGTCCTTGTGCCAGCTAGGGGTGTCCCCCTCACTGTCAGGCTAATGTGATTAGCTTTGTATACCATAAGCTCGCCTTCGTTTCTTATTCAAAGGTAGTCGCCCCAACTAAACTGTCCTACCAACAAAAATTATTAACTCAAAATTAGGATACTAGTATCGATCATTTTAAGTTAACGCTATCGGTATCCAGTAAAGCTCGATAGGGTCTTTTCGTCTTACAATGTTTATGTAGTATCTTCACTACAACTATAATTTCATCGGCTTTCCTCTTGAGACAGTAAGACCCTCGTGGTTCCATTCATACCCGCCAACAATTAATTGGCTATTTATTGTGCTACATTATCACGGTCAGAGTTACCGCGGCCATTCAGTTGGGTTTCGCTTTAGACGTTAGTCCTCAGTTTCACTATACAACCATTGGGCAGAATTCACCCTCTATACTTCAGTAACCTTTAGCAGAGAGCTATGTTTTTGGTAAACAGTCGAGATCTTATTTTGCCGAGTTCCTTAAGAGAAATTATGCCTAGATCTAAGTCCCATAAATAACAGTTGAAGGTACTTCGTACCATAATATTTTTCCTGAACAAGTACAAGAATTATAATCCATCGGGCGTAATGCCCTTAGAAGCTGTATATATTTATTTATTTGGGAATGAATCTTGTACTACTCATGCCTGCATTATCACTTCTGTTTATCTCACGAGGTGTGCACGTATCGTGCTACAGAACGCTCTACTACCAAGCCAGTTGATATTTCCTTACGGTCACCAACTGGCTTCCAGAATTTCAGTTACAGATTTAGCCGCCTTAATTCTTAGAGTCTCCTAGCTCATTCAGTGAACTTTTACGTTTTCCTGTGCAGATGGCTGTTTCCAAGCCTACTTCCTGTTTGTCTAAGTTGAACCCTCTTTATACACTTAATCTGTATTAGTGACTTTAATTTCTGGTTAGGGCTTACCCCTCTTGACTAGAGGCCTTATCGCCATAGTCTTACTACCCCAGTAATTCAAGCCCCCGGGTTTGGGGGCGAATCAACGTGGGGCGCCTTACTAAGATAAGTTTCGTAGAGAACCAGCTATATCCAAGTTCGACTAGTATTTCACCGCTAACCACAGCTCATCCAAGATTTTTGCCACAATCACTGGTTCGGTCAGCATAGCTACCTGGCCATGGTTAGATCACTTGGTTTCGGGTAATTTGACTGACGAGTTTTTCTCTTGCTTTCACTACGCCTTCATTTACTACTTAAGCTTGCCAAATTTTGTCTTGCAGGCCCATTATGCAAAAGGTAACTTTTAGAACCAATTCTAAGTCTTTCCCTCACGGTACTTTCTCTATAGGTGTCTATCGGGGTTTAGTCTAGATGTCCAATCATCTTAATTATCTGTTTGAGACAATTCCTCCGCTATCGCTCGCCGCTACGCACGGAATCTCAGTTGATGTATTCCTCATAGTCTAGTAAGATGTTTCAATTAACTATTCAATTCACCCTTTTCAGTTAGGACAAACAAGTTCAAAGTCTCTCCCTTGTTATTTCGTATTTCACGTCCTTACCGATAGACCCTAGACT